TTTTTTATTTTATTAAAATTTATATTATAATGGTTTAATATTTAAATTTAATAATAATAGTTATTAGATGTAATTTAATATTTTTATTATTTTTGAAAATATTCAAATTATTATTATATATAATTTTTATTATTATGGTTTTATTAAATATATTAGTTAATATATTATTACTTAATTATTAAAAATTTTATAAATTTAAAAAATTTTGTAAATAATTATTAAAAATTTAATTAATAAATTATTTAATAATTAATATATTCATATAATTAATAAAAAGATAATTTATCAATTAAATGAAATTAATTAATATATTATTACCTAATTATCGGTAATTCTATAAATTTGGAAAGTTTTGAAAATAATATTAATATTTATTTATTATTAAATAATTTAATTATTATTATATTTATATAATTATTATAATATGATATATTTGTATATAAATAATTTAATAATATTTAAATATATAATTAATAAAAAGATAATTTATCAATTAGATGAAATTAATTAATATATTATTACCTAATTATCGGTAATTCTATAAATTTGGAAAGTTTTGAAAATAATATTAATATTTATTTATTATTAAATAATTTAATTATTATTATATTCATATAATTATTAATATATAATATATATATATATATATAAATAATTTAATAATATTTAAATATATAATTATTAATATATAATATATATATATATATATATACATAAATAATTTAATAATATTTAAATATATAATTAATAAAAAGATAATTTATCAATTAGATGAAATTAATTAATATATTATTACCTAATTATCGGTAATTCTATAAATTTGGAAAGTTTTGAAAATAATATTAATATTTATTTATTATTAAATAATTTAATTATTATTATGTTTATATAATTATTGAAATTATAAGATAATATATATATATATAAATGTAATATTGATTATTTAAAATTTTATTATTTTAATTATTCATTTTTATTAAAATAAAAAAAAATAAAAATGAATAATTAAAATAATATTGAAATATTTATATTTATATAAAATTTTAATATATATATATATATTATTATTTGTATAATTTATTGATAATAAGATAATAATATAATTTATAATATGATAATTTAATAAATTAAATTATAATATTTATATTAATTTTAAATATTTTATTTATAATAAATTAAATAATATTTATTAAATAATTAATAATAAAATTAATTAGATTATTAATTTATGATAGTTAATTTATAATTATTTAATAAATATTTAAAAATTATTAATATAAATAAAATAATTATAAATTTATAATAAAATAAAATTTTATAATAAAATTAATTAGATTATTAATTTATGATAGTTAATTTATAATTATTTAATAAATATTTAAAAATTATTAATATAAGTAAAATAATTATAAATTTATAATAAAATAAAATTTTATAATAAAATTAATTAAATTATTAATTTATGATAGTTAATTTATAATTATTTAATAAATATTTAAAAATTATTAATATAAGTAAAATAATTATAAATTTATAATAAAATAAAATTTTATAATAAAATTAATTAGATTATTAATTTATGATAGTTAATTTATAATTATTTAATAAATATTTAAAAATTATTAATATAAGTAAAATTATTATAAATTTATAATAAAATTAAATTTTATAATAAATTATATATATATATATTAAATTATTAATATAAATATTATAATTTAATTAAGGGAATATAATTTATTACAAATTATATATTAAATTATTAATATAAATATTATAATTTAATTAAGGGAATATAATTTATTACAAATTATATATTAAATTATTAATATAAATATTATAATTTAATTAAGGGAATATAATTTGTAATAAATTATATATTAAATTATTAATATAAATATTATAATTTAATTAAGGGAATATAATTTGTAATAAATTATATATTAAATTATTAATATAAATATTATAATTTAATTAAGGGAATATAATTTATTATAAACAATAGATATCGGGAGGAAATACCAATTTTTTATTCATTATTTGAAATAATTTTAATAATTATTTATATATGTTAAAATATTATTAGGTATATAATTAAATAGAAATTTAGTTTATGATAGTTGTTTTTAATTAATAATTAAAAGTTTGATTCTTGCTTAAAAATTTATTTGAAATTTATTAATACATGTAAATTTTTGTGTGAATAAAATTAATTTTTAATAAATTATAAATGTATATATTCGCAGTAATTAATTTTATAAATTATAGAAATATAGATTTAGTAATATTTTATATTATTAGCAAAAATTGTGCCAGCAGCTGCGGTTATACAATTAATTTAAATAAATATTATAAGTTAATAGTTAAATATAAGATTAGAGTATAAAATTGTAATTTTAAGGTGAAATTTATTTTACGATAAAAATTTATTTAATATGATTGAAGCTATAAAAATTAAGTAAAAAACTAGGATTAGATACCCTATTATTTTAATTATATTTATATACTTAAGTAGTAGTAGTTATATGCTTGAAACTTAAAGAATTTGGCGGTATTTTAATCTTTTCAGAGGAACCTGTTCTGTAATCGATACTCCACGTTTAATTTTACTAAATTTTATTATTTGTATATCGTTGTCGTAAGAATATTTTTTAAGAAAATAAATTTTCTAAAATTTATATTTAAAATAATGTCAAATCAAGGTGCAGTTTATAATTTAGTAGAAATGGGTTACAATAAAATTATTTAAATGAATTTATATTTGTAATAATATAATGAAGGTGGATTTGAAAGTAAATTTATTTTAATAAATTAAGTTGATGATAGTTCTAAAATATGTACATATTGCCCGTCGCTCTTTTTATTTAAAAAAAGATAAGTCGTAACATAGTAGATGTACTGGAAAGTGTATCTAGAAAGACAAATTATAACTTAAAATAAAGTGTTTTATTTACATTAAAAATATATCGTTTATATCGATTAATTTGAAATTAATATTTTACTTAAGTTTTGGGTTTAATTTTATTAATTTGATAAAAATATTTTTATAAAATTTTTGTTTTTGTATATTTAAAAGATATAATAATTTTAAGTGATAGTATATTAGTATTGTAAAAGAAAAATTTAAATTAAATATAAGTAAATTTAATTAATTGTACCTTGTGTATCAGGGTTTATTTATAAAAAAATAATTATTTATTTTTCTCGAAATTAAAAGGGTAAATATAATATTTAATATACTGTAATAAAATTATTTATAATATTATATTAGTAATGAAATGTTAATCGTTTTTAATGATATCTAGTTTTTTTAGAAATAAATTTAATTTATAAAGTTTATATTTATTATTATTAATTAATAATAATAATATTATTAACTTTAAATATTTTTAGGGATAAGCTTAAAAATATTTATTATAACTATTATGCTTATTTAGTAAATTTATAGGGTTAGAAATATCCATTAATAAAAAATGTTATAATTTATTTATTATAAAAGATTTTTTTAATTAGTTTAATTATATATAAAAAATATATTTTTAATTAATAAAATTATGTTATAATGATAAAATTAGTATAAATTTATATAAAAATATATTTATTTGTAAGGTTATTATAAGGAATTCGGCAAATATAATATTCACCTGTTTAACAAAAACATGTCTTTTTGATAATAATTTAAAGTCTAATCTGCCCATTGAAAAATTTTAAAAGGCCGCGGTATTTTGACTGTGCAAAGGTAGCATAATCAGTAGTTTCTTAATTAGAAGCTAGAATGAATGATTGAATGAAATATTAACTGTCTTATTATAAATGTTATAGAATTTAATTTTTAAGTTAAAAAGCTTAAATTATTTTGAAGGACGAGAAGACCCTTTAAAGCTTTATATTAAAATTTATATAAATAAATAAGAATAATATTTTTGTATAAATGAAAATATTTTATTGGGGTGATAGGAAAATTTATATAACTTTTTTTATATAATAACATAAATTAATGATTTATTGATCCATAAATTGTGATTAAAAGATTAAGTTACTTAAGGGATAACAGCGTAATATTTTTTAAGAGAACATATCGACAAAAAAGATTGCGACCTCGATGTTGGATTAAGATAATTTTTAGGTGTAGCAGTTTAAAAATTTGGTCTGTTCGACCATTGATTCTTACATGATCTGAGTTCAGACCGGCGTAAGCCAGGTTGGTTTCTATCCTCAAAAATATAAAATTAATTAGTACGAAAGGACCATTAATTTATAATATTTATATTTTATTAGAATAAAATTAATATTATTTTGGCAGATTAGTGCAATGAATTTAGAATTCATAAATGTATTTTATACAAATAATAAATGAAAATATTAATAATGATAATTAGTATGTTATTAATGATTATTATAGTTTTAATTGGAGTAGCTTTTTTAACTTTATTAGAACGAAAAATTTTAGGTTATATTCAAATTCGTAAGGGTCCTAATAAAATTGGAATAATAGGAATTATACAACCTTTTAGAGATGCAATTAAATTATTTACTAAAGAACAAGTATTTTTAAATATATCAAATTATTATATATATTATTTTTCTCCTATTTTAAGATTATTTATAGCTTTATTAGTGTGATTATTAATTCCTAATTTATATGGGGGGTTAAGTTTTAATTTAGGAATATTATTTTTTTTATGTTGTTTATCTATAGGGGTTTATATAGTTATATTTGCAGGGTGATCTTCTAATTCTAATTATTCATTATTAGGGGGATTACGAGCAGTAGCTCAAACAATTTCTTATGAAGTAAGTTTAGCTTTAATTATAATATCTTTAATATTTTTGATTGAAGGTTATAATTTATATATGTTTTATATTTATCAAATTAATATTTGATTTATATTTATTTTATTTCCATTAAGAATAATATATTTTGTTTCTTGTTTAGCTGAAACTAATCGAACTCCTTTTGATTTTGCAGAAGGAGAGTCAGAATTAGTTTCTGGCTTTAATGTAGAGTATAGAAGAGGAGGATTTGCATTAATTTTTTTGGCTGAATATGCTAGAATTTTATTTATAAGATTTATTTTTGTTTTATTATTTATAGGTGGAAATTTTTATAGTTTTATTTTTTTTATAAAGGTTGTTTTTATTTCTTTTACATTTATTTGAGTTCGTGGAACATTACCTCGTTATCGATATGATAAATTAATGTATTTATCTTGAAAAAGATTTCTTCCTGTTGCTTTAAATTATATATTATTTATTATTGGGTTTAAAATTATATTAATAATTTAATATATAAATTATTTTTAGTAAAAGTTAATAGAATTTATTCTATCTTATATTTTCAAAATATATGCTTAATTTCAAGCTCATTAACTAATTAATTTATAAATTTATCTCATTTATTATAAATAATAGGGTTTAATAAATAAAAAGAAAAATACATAAATGTTAATATTTGACCTGTAAAAATATAAGGAATTTCGACAGGACGAGCACCAATTCAAGTTAGTAAAATAATAATTACAATAAAAAATCAAAATAATATTTTATTTAATAAATAAAAAGAATTTCTTAAAAATTTTTTTTTAATAAATGGTATAATTCCAATAATCAAAATCGATATAATTAATGCAATTACTCCGCCTAATTTATTTGGGATAGATCGAAGAATAGCATAGGCAAATAAAAAATATCATTCTGGTTGGATATGGATAGGAGTAACTAAAGGATTTGCAGGGATAAAATTATCTGGATCTCCTAATAAATAAGGGTTATTTAAGGTTAATAAAATTAATACTGTAAATAGAAAAATAAATCCTATTAAATCTTTAAATGAAAAATATGGGTGGAAAGGAATTTTATCTAAATTTCTATTAATTCCTAATGGGTTATTAGATCCTGTTTGGTGTAAAAATAATAAATGAATTATAATGAAAGCTGAGATAATAAATGGTAATAAAAAGTGAATTATAAAAAATCGGGTTAATGTAGCGTTATCAACTGCAAATCCTCCTCATAGTCATTGAACAATAGAATTTCCTAAGTATGGGATAGCTGATACTAAATTTGTGATAACTGTAGCTCCTCAAAAAGATATTTGCCCTCAAGGTAAAACATATCCTATAAATGCTGCCCCTATAACTAAAAATAAAATGATAATACCGATTATTCAAGTTTCTTGAAGTTTATAACTACCATAGTATAATCCTCGTCCAATATGTAGATAAATACAGATAAAGAAAAATGAAGCTCCGTTTGCATGAAGGGTTCGAATTAATCAGCCATAGTTAACATTTCGACAAATATGAGAAATTGAAGAAAAAGCTAAATCTACATTAGCTGTATAATGTATAGCTAGAAATAATCCAGTTAAAATTTGAATTAGTAAACATAGCCCTAATAAAGATCCAAAATTTCATCATGAGTTAATATTTGATGGTGTTGGAAGATCATTAATAGAATTATTAATAATTTTAATAAGTGGGTGAGATATTCGTAAAGGTTTAAACATTAAAAGTTTTTTCGTAAGGGACCATAAAATATATTAGTAATTTTTACTACAATAATTAATGTAATTAATAAATATAAAATTAGTATAATTGTTATTATATTATTAGGAAAATTATATAATTTATTTAAATTTATAGTATTTAAGTTTAAATTTATAGAAAATACATTATTTATAGTGTCTAAATTATTAAAATAATTAATAAAAAATCAATCCTTTATTATTCATAAAATAATAATATTAAATATTATAAATATAATTATCAATAATATTTTAAATGAAAAATTAAAAGTATCTCTAGAAGAAAGACTTGTTATGTAAATAAATAAAATTAATATTCCTCCTAAAAAAGTAATAAATAAAATATAAGAAAATCAAAAAGTTTTACTAATAATTCCAATAATAATTCTAATTCATAAGGTTTGAATTATTAAAAGAAATCCTAAAGTTAATGGATGATTTATGTAAGAAAAAATTAATGAAAATAATAATCCAAATCTAAAGAATATAAATTTAATATCAAAGAATAGTTTAATTAAAATATTAATTTTGGAGATTAATGATAAAGATTCTTTTTCTTTGAAGTTTTAAAAATTAATATTTATCTTTGATTTACAAGACCAAAATTTTTATTTAAACTATTAAAACTAATGAAATTATATATAATTTTAGTAATTAGATTTATATTTATAATAGGGACTTTAAAATTTTGTTTTAATAAAAAAAATTTATTAATTAGTTTATTAATTTTAGAATATAAAGTTCTTATGATATTTTTAATTATATATATTAGTTTAAATATATGTATATTTGAAAATTATTTTTTAATAATATACATTGTATTTAGTGTTTGTGAAAGAGTATTAGGCTTATCAATTTTAGTATCAATAATTCGTACTCATGGAAGTGATTTTTTTCAAGGATTTAATATATTACAATGTTAGCTGTTTTATTTATATTAATATTTATGATTCCTATTTGTTTTAATAAAAAAAGATATTGAATGGTTCAGTTAAATATTTTTTTATTAACTTTTATTTTTTTAATTATAGGAATAAGATCTTTTAATTGATTAAATATTAGTTATTTTTTAGGGTATGATTTAGTATCTTATATTATAATTTTATTAAGAATATGAATCTGTTCTTTAATGTTAATAGCTAGAGAAAAAATTTTTCAATTAAATAATTATATTAATTTATTTTTATTAATAGTAGTAAGTTTATTAATTTTATTAGTATTAACCTTTAGGTCTATAGATTATTTTATATTTTATTTATTTTTTGAAGGAAGGTTAATTCCAACTTTATTATTAATTTTAGGTTGGGGATATCAGCCTGAACGTTTACAAGCTGGGATATATTTAATATTTTATACTTTATTTGCTTCTTTGCCTTTATTATTAGCAATAATAATTTTATATAAGAATATTAATTGCTTATTTATTCCTTTATTAAATAATCTATTATTAGATAATTATATAATATATTTTTTTATAATTTTGGCTTTTTTATTTAAAATACCTATGTATATAGTTCATTTATGACTTCCAAAGGCTCATGTTGAAGCTCCTATTTCAGGTTCAATAATTTTAGCTGGTGTATTATTAAAATTAGGAGGTTATGGATTATTACGTGTGATTTCAATATTATTTAATTTAATAAAATTTAATAGTTTAATAATTAGAATTAGAGTATTAGGGGCTATAATAGTTGGTTTTATTTGTTTACGTCAAAATGATATAAAATCATTAATTGCTTATTCTTCTGTTGTTCATATAGGATTAGTATTAGGGGGAATTTTTACTATAAGGGTTTGGGGGTTATCTGGAGCCCTTATTTTGATAATTGCTCATGGCTTATGTTCTTCTGGTATATTTTGTTTAGCTAATATTTCTTATGAACGTTTAGGGAGGCGAAGATTATTAGTTAATAAAGGATTAATAAGATTTATACCAAGAATGGCTTTATTTTGATTTTTGTTATCTAGATCTAATATAGCGGCCCCTCCATCTATAAATTTATTAGGTGAAATTTGTTTAATTAATTCATTAGTTAGATGATCAATTTATTTAATAATTATTGTTGGGTTAATCTCTTTTATCAGAGCTGCTTATAGATTATATTTATTTGTATTTACTCAGCATGGATTATTTTATTCAGGGATTTATTCTTGTTCATCTGGTGTTGTTCGTGAATATTTATTATTATTTTTACATTGATTTCCATTAAATTTATTAGTAATTAAAAGTGATCAATTATTAATATTATTTTATTTAAATAGTTTATAAAAAATATTGATTTGTGGTGTCAAAGATGTAAAAATACTTTAAATTTATGATGAATATTTGTCGATTAAGATTTTTATATCTTATTATTTTAAGATTTATATTAATAATTTTTAGTTTATATTTTATTTATAAAGATTTAGTTATTATAATTGAATGAGAACTTTTAACTTTAAATACAATTATAATTGAAATAACTATATTATTTGATTGGATATCTTTGATATTTATAAGATTTGTTTTATTTATTTCATCATTAGTAATTTTTTATAGAGAAGATTATATGATGGGAGATATAAATATTAATCGTTTTATTATGTTAGTATTAATATTTGTATTATCAATAATATTAATAATTTTAAGGCCTAATTTGGTGAGAATTTTATTAGGATGAGATGGATTAGGATTGGTGTCTTATTGTTTAGTTATTTATTATCAGAATATCAAATCTTATAATGCTGGAATATTAACAGTTTTAATAAATCGTATTGGTGATGTTACTTTATTAATAAGAATTGCTTGAATATTAAATTATGGAGGTTGAAATTTTCAAATATATATAAATTATTTTGTTAATCATTTTGAAGGAACTATAATTATAATTTTATTAATAATTTCAGCAATAACTAAAAGAGCTCAGATTCCTTTTTCTTCATGATTACCTGCTGCTATAGCAGCTCCTACTCCAGTTTCAGCATTAGTTCATTCTTCAACTTTAGTAACAGCAGGAGTTTATTTAATAATTCGGTTTAATTTAATGATTATAAGGTTAGGTTTAAATTATTATTTATTATTTATTGCTAGTCTTACGATATTTATATCTGGATTAGGGGCAAATTTTGAATATGATTTAAAAAAGATTGTAGCTTTATCTACATTAAGTCAATTAGGGTTAATAATAAGTAGTTTATCTTTTGGAATGCCTAAGTTAGCCTTTTTTCATTTATTAATGCATGCTTTATTTAAAGCATTATTATTTTTATGTGTTGGTTCAATTATTCACTTATCTAAAAATTTTCAAGATATACGAGTTATAGGTTCTATTACAAATTATATTCCTTTAATTGGTAGAATTTTAGGAGTAGCTAATTTAGCTTTATGTGGATTACCATTTTTAGCTGGGTTTTACTCTAAAGATTTAATTTTAGAGTCATTTTCTTTGTTAAATTTTAATATATTTATTTATTTTTTATTTTATTTTAGGACTGGATTAACTGTATGTTATTCTTTTCGATTTTCCGTAGATTTATTTATTTATTCAATAAAATTTCAAAGTTTAATAATATTTATTGATTTTATAGATATTAAGATAAAGATAAGCTATTTTTTAATAATTATATCTGTAATTGGAGGAAGTATATATAGATGAATTATTTTTCAAATTCCTTCAATGATTGTACTTCCAAATTATTTAAAATTAATAGTTATATTAGTTATATTATTAGGAGCTTGAATTGGCTTAGAGGTTAATAAAATATATATTGGTTATAATAAATTTTTAAAAAATAGATTATTAGAATTTATTGGAACTATATGATTTATACCTTTTATATCAATTTTTTTTAATAATATAGTTTTAAATTATGGAAAATATATAAATAAGTTTATAGATCAAGGTTGATATGAGTATATAGGAAGTCAAAATATTCATAAAAATATTATGAATGTATCTATTAAAAATATAAATTTTCAAAATAATATATTTATATTATTTTTAATTAGATTATTTTTTTGAATAATAATTTTATTATTTTTATATTTAATATAAAAATTTAAATAGCTTATAATTAGAGCATAACATTGAAGCTGTTAAGGAGGATTTAACCTTTAAATATTTAAAAAGAAATATTCTTTATTTTACAATGAAAATGTAATGTTTTTTATAAACTATTTAAATAGAAATATTAATGGAATTTAACCACTATATATTAAGTTAGAAGCTTATATTGATTTCTTTCATATTTCTTTAATCGGAAATAAAATTTCAATAATATTATTAACAGTAATATACCTCTTTTTGGTTTCGATTAATAAATAAGGATAAATATATCAAATTAATAGGTCGAAACTATTTGCAAAATTGCTTCTTATTTAAGATTAATTGATAGTCAATACTTTTTAAATGCAAATTAAATGTTATGGTTAACTATAATCCTAAGCTCAATTTAGTATGCCTTGGTTTCACTCATGATATAGGCCAATAAGTAAAATTAATAAAAAGATAATTCTTGTAGTTAATCAGTATATTTGAATTGATGAGTTAAATAAGATAATTATTGGAAGGATTAAAGCGATTTCAATATCAAAGATTAAAAAAATAATTCCAATTAAGAAAAAATGTAACCTAAAAGGTAATCGGGAAGAAGAAAAAGGGTCAAAACCACATTCAAATGGGGAGTTTTTCTCTAAGTCATAAATTGATTTTATAGATAAGATTGTTGAGAGGTATATAATAATTAAAGAAATTAATAGTAGTAATAATCTTCAAATTATGATAAATATAATTATTTATACTAAAATTAGTCCTTATGATTGGAAGTCACATATACTTGCATATACTACATAAATTTATCTACCTCATCAATAAATAGAAATATATAAAAATAATCATACTACGTCAACAAAATGTCAGTATCATGCTGCAGCTTCAAAACCAAAATGATGGGAAGAAGAAAAATGATATATATTTAATCGAATTAAACAGATCAATAAAAATAAAGTTCCAATAATTACGTGTAGCCCATGAAATCCTGTAGCTAAGAAGAAAGAAGACCCATAAACTGAATCTGAGATTGTAAATGGTGCTTCTATATATTCATATCATTGAAGAATAGAAAAATAAATCCCTAAAATAATAGTTAATCTTAATCTGTAAATAGTTTGTTTATGATTATTTTCTAATAAACTATGATGAGCTCATGTGATTGTGATTCCTGAGGATAATAAAATAGCTGTGTTTAATAATGGAATTTGGAAAGGATTAAAAGCACTAATATTTATTGGTGGTCACATATTTCCTAATTCAATTGAAGGGGATAAACTATTATGAAAAAAAGATCAAAAAAATGAGAAAAAAAATAAAATTTCTGATACAATAAATAAAATTATACCTCAACGTAATCCTTTTGAGACAACTAAAGTATGAATTCCTTGATAAGTTCCTTCACGAGTAATATCACGTCATCATTGATATATTGTTAAAATAGTAATTATTAATCCAAAATTTATTAATAGTATATTGTATTGGTGAAATCATATAATTATTCCTAAAGTTATTGATATAGCCCCAAGTGCTCCTGTAATAGGTCATGGTCTATAGTCTACTAAATGAAAAGAATGATTATTTGACATTAGTAAATTTCTCTAGAATATAAAGTTCTTAATACAGCAAAAACATAAGATTGAATTAATGATACAGCTACTTCTAAGATTAATAATATTATTTGAGCTAAAATTAATACTATTAATAATATTGTAGATAAGGAATTTCCTGTATTTCCTAATAAAGTTAATAATAAATGACCTGCAATTATATTAGCTGATAATCGAACAGCTAAAGTCCCAGGGCGAATTATATTACTAATAGTTTCAATACAAACTATAAAAGGTATAAGTAAATTAGGAGTTCCTTGAGGCACTAGATGTCTAAATATATGTTGAGTATTATTAATTCATCCATAGATTATAAATCTTAATCATAAAGGTAATGCTAAACTTAAAGTTAAAGTTATATGCCTAGTTCTTGTAAAAATATAAGGAAATAACCCTAAAAAATTATTAAATAAAATAATTGAAAATAATCTAATAAATATAAATGAAGATCCTATTATTGAATTAGACCCTAATAAGATTTTAAATTCTTTATGTAAGTAATTTAAAATAAAAGATCATATATAATTATATCGAGATGGAATTAATCAATAAATATTTGGGATAAATATTAAACCTAATAAAGTTCTTATTCAATTTAAAGATAATATAGAATTATTTATAGGATCAAAAATAGAAAATAAATTTGTTATCATTTTCAATTGAAAAATTTTTTAGTTATTTTATTGATTGTAATAAATTGATTAACTTTAATTGAGTAAGAATAATAATTTTTAATTAAAAATAATAAATATACGCAAATAAAAAAAATAAATAATAATAATCATAATATTGGGGCTATTTGAGGAATTAGAGAATATTTATTATAAATAATTTTAGTTTGACATTCTAATGTTATAATTTTAACTAAATCTCTCATAAGAAGTATTTGCTAAAATACTATAAAATGGTTTAAGAGACCAGTACTTGCTTTCAGTCATCTTATGAATTAATTAGAATTAATTCAATTAATGAAAGATTTAATATTAATTCTTTCAATTACAATTGGTATAAATCTGTGATTAGCCCCACAAATTTCTGAACATTGGCCAAAGAATAATCCAGGGCGATTGATTATAAAATTAGATTGATTTAATCGCCCTGGCGTTGCATCAATTTTTACTCCTAATGAAGGGATTGTTCATGAATGAAGAACGTCTGAGGCAGTAATTAAAACACGAATTTGTGAATTTATAGGTAAAATAATTCGGTTATCTACATCTAATAGTCGAAAATTATTATTATTTATTTCATTTAATTGAATTATATAGGAATCAAATTCAATATTTTTAAAATCTGAGTATTCATATCTTCAATATCATTGATGACCAATTGTTTTTAAGGTAATAAGTGGATTATTTAAATCATCTAATAAATATAATAATCGTAATGAAGGTAATGCAATAAAAATTAAAGTAATTGCTGGTAGAATTGTTCAAATAATTTCAATATTTTGTCTTTCAACCAATAATCGATTTCTAAATTTATTAAAAATTAATGAAATTATTAAATAACCCACTAAAATTGTAATTATGATAATAATTAATATAGAATGATTATGAAAAAATATTAATTGTTCTATTATAGGAGAAGATCTATTTTGAAGGCTTAAATTTCCTCATGATGACATTTCTAAAAAAAGATAATCTTTATAATTGGGGTTTAAATCCAATGCACTAATCTGCCATATTAGATTAATTATGAATTTAATATAGGAAGTTCGGAATATCTATGTTCTGAAGGAGGTAATAATTGAAATCATTCAATTGAAGAATTTATATTATTAGGAAATAAAATTATTCGGTTTAAAGTAAATCTTTCTCAAATAATATATAATAAAAAAATAACTCCAATTAAAGAAATTAATCTTCCAATAGAAGATAAAATATTTCAAGGAGTATATACATCTGGATAATCTGAATATCGCCGGGGCATTCCAGCAAGACCTAAGAAATGTTGAGGAAAAAATGTAATATTTACTCCAATAAATATAATAAAAAATTGAATTTTTAATAATAAAGGATTTATAGAAAGTCCTGAGAATAATGGAAACCAATGAACAAACCCAGCTATAATAGCAAATACAGCTCCTATTGATAATACGTAATGAAAATGTGCAACTACATAATAAGTATCGTGTAAAATAATATCAAGAGATGAATTAGCTAAAATAATTCCTGTTAATCCTCCTACTGTAAATAGAAAAATAAATCCTAAAGATCATAGTAATGAAGGGCTATAATTAAATTTTGTTCCATGTAATGTGGCTAATCATCTAAAAATTTTAATTCCTGTGGGAACTGCAATAATTATAGTGGCTGAAGTAAAATATGCCCGAGTATCTACATCTATACCTACAGTAAATATGTGATGAGCTCATACAATAAATCCTAATAAACCAATTGCTAGTATAGCATAAATTATTCCTAAAGTCCCAAATGTTTCTAATTTTCCTGATTCTTGAGAAATAATATGAGAAATTATACCAAATCCTGGTAAAATTAAAATATATACTTCTGGATGCCCAAAAAATCAAAATAAGTGTTGATATAAAATTGGATCTCCACCTCCGGCAGGATCAAAAAATGAAGTATTTAAATTTCGATCTGTTAATAATATTGTAATAGCTCCGGCTAATACTGGTAAGGATAATAAAAGAAGAAAGGCAGTAATTAAAACAGATCATACAAATAAAGGTATTCGATCTATTCTTATCCCAATTGGGCGTATATTAATTGATGTAGTAATAAAATTAATAGCCCCAAGAATAGATGAAATACCCGCTAAATGTAACCTAAAAATAGTTAAATCAACTGATGATCCTCTATGAGCAATAACAGAAGAAAGAGGGGGGTATACGGTTCATCCAGTCCCAGCTCCTCTTTCTACTATAGATCTAGATAATAATAATATTAAAGAAGGCGGTAATAATCAAAATCTTATATTATTTATACGTGGAAAAGCTATATCTGGGGCTCCTAATATTAATGGTACTAGTCAATTACCAAATCCTCCAATAAGAATAGGTATAACTATAAAAAAAATTATAACAAAAGCGTGTGCAGTAACAATAACATTAAAAATTTGATCGTCTCCAATTAATGATCCTGGTTGACCCAATTCTGTACGAATTAAAATTCTTAATGAAGTTCCAATTATACCTGATCATGCCCCAAAAATAAAATATAAAGTTCCAATATTTTTATGGTTTGTTGAAAATATCCATTTTACGATAAAATGGCTGAGTTAAAGGCAATAAATTGTAAATTTATTAACGAGTTAATCTCTTTTATCAAGCTTTATAGTCAATAATGATATTAAATTGCAAATTTAAAGGGGTATAAATACTAAGGCTTAAAGACTATCTTTATTTATAACTTTGAAGGTTATTAGTTTAATTAACTTAAAACCTTAGGTTATAAATAAAATAAAAATTATTGGAATTATTAGTATAGAAATAAAATTTCATAAAAAAATATTTGTTATTGAAAAATTAATGTTAATTTTTCAATATATTTGAAAATTATTAATAATTAAAGCTGAAAAAGCAATTCGTAAGTAAAAATAAAGAGTGATTAAGGTTATGATAATTATAATTAATGTAATTATAATTATATTAATTTTTAATATTGATTCAATAATAATTCATTTAGGAATAAATCCTAAAAAAGGAGGTAAGCCACCTATTCTAAGAAATCTTATAAAAATAGATATTTTTATTAAGTAAGATAAAGAGTTTGATAATAATTGGTTTATGTAAAATAATTTTATAAAATTAAAACTTAAAATTAATGAAAAAGAAATAATACTATAAAATATAAAATAAAATCAAAAATTTAATTCTCTTGATATTAAGGCTATTAATAATCAACCAATATGAGAAATTGAAGAAAAACTCATAATTTTTCGAATAGAAGTTCTATTAAATCCTCCTAAGCCTCCAATAATAATACTTATTAAAGAAATAATTATTAAAAATTTAATATTTAAACAATAGGATAAACAAATAAATGGATTAATTTTTTGTCATGTTATTAAAAATAAATTATTAATTCAATTTATAGAGTCTATTACTGATGGAAACCAAAAATGGAAAGGGGCGGCACCAATTTTTAGTATTAATGAAGAATTAATTATTAATAAATAAAAATCATTATAAAAAATTATTGAAAAATAATTTTTATTAATAAAATTAATACAGATAAAGAAAAGTAATATAATTGAGGCTAAAGCTTGGATTATAAAGTATTTTAAAGAAGCTTCATTAGACAAAGAATTTTTATTATTATTCATTAAAGGGATAAATGATAATAAATTTATTTCTAAGCCAATTCAAGCTCCTAACCAAGAGTTAGATCTAATACAGATAAAAGTTCTTAAAACTAATGAAAAAATAAATATTAATTTAGAAGAATTATTAATAATTAAAAAGAAGAGGGTTGAGGTCTATATGTAGGGTATGAACCTACTAGCTTAATTTAGCTTATCTTTTTATTATATATAGGTGTATGAAGCACAAAAATTTTTGATATTTTTAGGGATAGTTTAAATCTATTATATATAATAAAGGTATACAATACATAATTTATTCTATCAAAATAATCCTTTTATCAGGCACTTTATT